CACATTTTTTTTATTAAGTGGATTGAATTAGTTGTATTCTGGATACGGCAAAATCATTCCATTCAATCTAATAAGTACCTTTTTAATAAGTACCTTTTTTCAGAATTGAGAAATTCTCTGGCTCGAATCTTTAATATTCTCTTATTTATCACTTGTGTATACTATTTAGGCAGAATGCCTTTCCCTATTATTACTAAAAAACTCAAGGAAACCTCAGCAACGAGGACGAGGGAACGCGAGGAAAATGAGGAAGAAAGCGACATAGAAACAACTTCGGAACGAAAACAGGACGAAGAGGGATCCAAGGATGAATTTCACTTTAACTTTAAAGAGACGTGCTATAAGGATAGCCCGGTTTACGAAGACTCTTACCTTAATAGGTATCAAGAACAAGAACTTTTGGAGTTAGAAAGTCAAGAAGATCAAAATCTTTTTTGGTTTGAAAAACCGCTTGTCACTTTTCTTTTCGACTGTAAACGATGGAATCGTCCATTTCGATATATAAAAAATGATCAATTTGAAAATGCTGTACGAAATGAGATGTCACAATATTTTTTTTATACATGTCCAAGTGATGGAAAACAAAGAATATCTTTTACATATCCGCCGAGTTTAGCAACTTTTTCAGAAATGATAGAACGAAAGATATCTTTGTACACGACCGAAAAACTATCCCACGAGGATAATTATTGGGTTTATACTAATGAACAAAAAAAGCACACCTTGAGCAATGAATTAATAAATCGAATAAAAACTCTAGAAAAAAAAACAGGATCCCTTGTTCTAGATGTGCTAGAGAAAAGAATCAGATTATGCAATGATGAAAATGAAAAGGAATGCTTGCCTAAAATGTACGATCCTTTTTTAAACGGACCATATCGCGGAAAAATCACAAAATTATATTCACGTTCAATCAGGAATGATTTAATAACTTCTACAGATGCAGAGGAGTCCATAGAAATAGTCTGGATAAATAAAATTCACGGCCTACTTCCTAATGATTCAAAAAAAAAAGAATTTGAATATCAAAAGAATCTCTTTGATGGAGAATTTTTATCAACAAATATTGGTCATTCCTTAACCTCAATCGACGAAGTCCCATTTGAATCCCCACCCAGTCTTAATTTGAAAAAATTGTCTTTATTGGCAGAAGAAAAAAGAATTGATTCAGAAAAGCAAGCAAAATGTTTGCAATTGATATTCGATGTAGTTACAACTGATCACAATGATCAAACAATTAGAAATCCAAATAATAAATTTTTTTTTCCTGAACCTGAAATAGAAGAAATCAGAAAAGAGGTTCCTCGATGGTCATACAAATTGACCGACGATTTAGAAGAACAAGAGGAAGAAAATGAAGAAGAATTAACGGAAGATCATGAAATTCGTTCAAGAAAAGCCAAACGTGTTGTAATTTATACTGATAAGGACGAAATTACCAATACTATTAGTAATACTAGTGATAATGATCAAGCAGAAGAGGTGTCTTTGATACGTTACTCACAACAATCGGATTTTCGTCGGGATCTAATCAAAGGATCCATGCGTGCTCAAAGACGTAAAACAGTTACTTGGGAAATGTTTCAAGCAAATGTGCATTCGCCACTTTTTTTGGATCAAATAGACAAAACATTTTTTCTCTCTTTTGACATCTCCGAAATGATGAATCTCATTTTTAGGAATTGGGTGGATAGAGAATCGGAATTTCAAATTCTTAATTCTAATTCTGAGGAGGAAGAAACAGAGGAAAATGAACGTATAGCAATAGCAGAAATTTGGGATAGCGTTATGCTTGCTCAAGCAATAAGAAGTTTGATGTTAGTAATCCAATCGATTCTTAGAAAATACATTGTATTGCCTTCGTTGATAATAGCTAAAAATGTCGGCCGTATGTTATTATTCCAATTCCCCGAGTGGTACGAGGATTGGAAAGGTTGGAATAGAGAAATGCATGTTAAATGCACCTATAATGGTGTTCAATTATCAGAAACAGAATTTCCACAAGATTGGTTAACGGATGGTATTCAGATAAAAATGATATTTCCTTTCCGTCTGAAACCTTGGCGAAAATCTAAAGTACGATGGCGAAAATCTAAAGTACGATCCCATCATAGGGATACAATGAAAAAAAGGGGGAAAAAGCACCATTTTTGTTTTTTAACAGTCTGGGGAAGAGAAGCGGAACTCCCTTTCGGTTCTCCTATAAGACAACCTTCTTTTTTTGAACCTATTTTAAAAGAGTTAAAAAAAAAAATGAGAAAAGTGGAAAAAACAATTTCTCTTTCTATAGTTCTAAGAGTTTCTAAAAAAATGAGAAAATGGTTTTTAAGGATTTCAAAAGAAAAAATAAAACGGGTTAACAAAAAAGTTCTAGTTATAAAACGAATAATGAAAGAACTTGAAAAAGGAAACCCAATTTTTTTATTTGGATTTGGAAAAGTAAAAATAGGTGAATCGGACGAAAATAGAAAAGATTCTATAATCAGTAATAAGATTACCGACGAATCAACCATTCGAATTCGATCCACGAATTGGACAAAACATTCACTTATAGAAATAAAAATAAAAGATCTTACTGATAGGACAACCACAATCAGGAATCAAATAGAACAAATCACAAAAGACAAGAAAAAAATAATGCTAACTCTAGATATAAGTATTAGCCCTAACAAGACAAATTCTGCTGATAAAAATTCAGAATTGCAAAAACATATTTGGCAAATATTCAAAAGAAAGAGTACCCGATTAATACGTAAATTATACTACTTTCTCAAATATTTCATTGAAAAAATATACAGCGATATCCTTCTATGTACCATTAACATTCTTAGGACCAATGCACAACTTTTCCTTGAATCAACAAAAAAAATGAGCAATAAATTCTTTTACCACGATGAAACAAATCAAAAAGGGATTGATCAAACAAATAAAAATACAATTCATTTTATTTCGACAATGAAAAAGTCGATTTCTAATATTAATAATAATAAGAATTCAAACATTTATTATGACTTATCCTTTTTGTCACAAGCATATGTATTTTATACATTATCACAAGCTCAAGTTAATAACAAAGATTACTTGAAATCTGTACTTCAATATCACGGAATCCGTCTTTTTCTTAAAGATAGAATCAAAGATTTTTGTGGGACACGAGGCCTATTTGATTCCAAACCAAAGCATAAGAAAGCTTATAAGTCTGGAATGAATAAATGGAAAAACTGGTTAAAGAATCATTATCAATACAATTTATCTCAATCTCAATGGTCTCAATTAGTACCACAAAAATGGAGAAATAGAGTCAATCAACGTTGTACAACTCAAAAAGAAAACTCAATAATATTTGATTCATATAAAAAAAACCAATTAATTCATTACGTGAAACAAAATTATTACGGAATAGACTCATGGACAGGACAAAAAGAAAAATTAAAAAAAAACTACAAATATGATCTTCTAGCACATAAATATGTGAATTATGAGAATGGAGGGGACTCATATATTTATGCATCGCCATCACAAGTAAACAGAGACCAAAAAATTCCATATAATTTCAATACACAGAAAACACAGAAACCCGAATCATTTTATGTACTAGTAGATATAGATATTAGTGATTATCTAGGAGAAGAATCTAGTCTATATGGAGAAAAAAATCTAGATAGAAAATACTTTGATTGTAGAATTCTCCGGTTTTGTTTTAGAAAAAATATCGATATTGATGCCTGGACTAATATGCATATTGGTACCAAGATTAATAAAAATACTAAAGCTGGAACTAATAATTATCAAAAAATTTATAACAAAAATATTTATCCTCTCACGATTCATCAAAAAACAAAACCATTTAATAAAAGAAAAAAACTTTTTGATTGGATGGGAATGAATAAAGAAAGGCTATATCGTCCTATATCAAATCTGGAATCTTGGTTCTTCTCAGAATTTGGACTACTTTATGATGCATATAAGCTTAAACCATGGATTATACCAATTCAATTTCTTCTTTTAAACATTCATAGAGATAAGAATATTAGTCAAAATGAGAACATCAACAGAAATCAAAAAAAGGATCTTAATCTACGATCTAATAAAGAAGAATATCTTGAATTAGAAAATCGGAACCAACAAGAAAAAAAACAAAATCAAAGAGATCTTGGATTAGATATACAACAAGATACACAAAAACAAAAGAAAAAAGAAGATGTTGAAAAAAATGACACAGAATCAACCATTAAAAAACGTGGAAAGAAAAAACAATTCAAGAGTAAGAAGGAAGCAGAACTAGATTTATTACTGAAAAGATATTTCATTTTTCAATTAAGATGGGATGATTCTTTGAATCAAGGAATGATCAACAATATCAAGATATATTGTTTACTACTTAGACTTATAAATATAAGGAAAATGGCTATATCCTCAATTCGAAGAAGAGAGATGCGTCTAGATGTAATGTTGATTCAAGAAGATCTATCTCTTACAGAATTGATAAAAAGGGGAATATTTATCATTGAACCAGTTCGTCTCTCTCAAAAATGGGATGAAGAATTTATTATATATCAAACCATAGGTATTTCATTGATCAATAAGAGTAAACAACAAACTGATAAAAGATATATAAAAGAAAAATATCTTGATGAGAGTCCTTTTGAGAAATCCATTTCACAACATAGCACTATGCTTGTGAGTGAAGATAAAAATAATTATGATTTATTTGTTCCTGAAAATATTCTATCTACTAGACGTCGTAGAGAGTTGAGAATCCTGATTTATTTCAATTCCTGGAAGAGGAATGTTGTAGATGTAGATAGAAATCTAATATTTTTCAATGAAAACAACATAAGAAACTGTGGACAGTTTTTGAAAAAGGACAAGCATTTTAACACAAATGCAAATAAAAACAAATTAATTAAATTAAAATTATTTCTTTGGCCCAATTATCGATTAGAAGATTTAGCTTGTATGAATCGGTATTGGTTTGATACCAATAATGGTAGTCGTTTCAGTATGTTAAGAATACAGATGTATCCACAATACACTTCAGAATTAATTGATAATATATTTAAATAGTATATTTTAAATATACTATTTAAATACACAAAAAATCAAATAAAAAATAATGGTAAATGTAAAATGGTAAATGTAAATATAGACTTTAACTTAAATATATACTTAATAAAAATATATGATTAAAAAAATTCTCTATCTACATATATCTATATATATAAATATATATATAATATAAATAAAAATATAAATAAAATGATATATATAATATAAAAAAAAATATAAATAAAATGATATATATAATATAAATAAAAATATAAATAAAATGATATATATAATATAAAAAAAAATATAAATAAAATGATATATATAATATAAAAAAAAATATAAATAAAATGATATATATAATATAAAAAAAAATATAAATAAAAAAATATAATAAATAAAAAAATATAAATAAAAAATGTAAATATGTAAATATAGACTTTTAGACTTTAACTTAAATATATACTTAATAAAAATATATGATTAAAAAAATTCTCTATCTACATATATCTATATATATAGATATATGTAGATATAAATATATAATTAATATAGATATATTAATATTTATATAATATATATATATAAATTGTATATTGGTAGTATTAGTTTGGATATTGGTAGTATTAGTTTGGATATTGGTAGTATTAGTTTGGATATTGGTAGTATTAGTTTGGATATTGGTGAAATGACTTTTAGACTTTAACTTAAATATATACTTAATAAAAATATATGATTAAAAAAATTCTCTATCTACATATATCTATATATATAGATATATGTAGATATAAATATATAATTAATATAGATATATTAATATTTATATAAATATTAATATTTATATAATATATATATATATAAATTGTATATTGGTAGTATTAGTTTGGATATTGGTAGTATTAGTTTGGATATTGGTGAAATGACTTTAAGTCATTAGAAATAATACTTAAAGTCATTAGAATATATTAGTAATTAAATTATATCAGTATATAGGTGTATAATATTGAAATCCAATTTTTAGTATTAAAATAAATAGTATTAAAATTCATTAAATTATTAATTAGTATAATAATATTAGTATAATAATGAATTATATATATTAATTTATATATAAATAGTATAATAATATTAGTATAATAATGAATTATATATATTAATTTATATATAAATTATAAATTATATAATATATATAAATAATAAATAATATATAAATAATATAATATATAATATTATATTAACTTAATAACTTATATATATAATTTAATATTTTATATTTTATTTTAATATAATTTATTAATATTATGTTATTATGTTACGTAATATATTATGTCAAATATGTCAAAGTCATATATATAATCATGTGTAGTGTGTAGTGCGTGAGCGAGACATTTGATATACGAAGGCCGAAAGGTATACATATATGTTGTGTTATATTATGATACATGATACTGAATTTAATGGCTTATCAACTAAATCTAGAAATGAATCGGCAAAATCTTCTTAGGTACAATACATACGATACAAAGAAATCATTCCCTTTGGTGAGTGCAGAAATATATTACACCTTTCTATCCAAATCAAATTAATAAATAAATAATTCAAATTTGATTTGGATAGAAAAAAAAGTATCGTATATACAAGAGTAAGAGGAAACCATTTTTGTGTCTACCAAAAAATGACCAACATTATTATTTCTGATCAGTAAAATAAAAAAAAAAAAAAAGGGTAAGATTATAATTTTATAATTATAAAATTATAAACTCAAAAACAAAAAATAAATTAATAAAAAGATTAATAAAAAAAATAAATAAAAAAAGAGATAAGACGAGATTCGCCCTCCCCCTACTAAATATTTAATTACTTCGCCCGCAAAGAAACTTATAACCCCAACACTGTTTGTAATTCCATCAATTATGCGTCTATCAAAAAAATGAGTTAGTTTAGCTAATCCTCTTATACTCCGGATTACAACCCTTGTGTAGAAAAAATCTATATAACCACGATTATACGACCAGTTATATATAACATTTACTATTTGGTCCAAAAAAGCTCTTTTAGGACCTATTTTAACAAATGAATTGATTAAGTCCAAATTTTTGAAAGATGAATAAGCAGACCCATAAAAAATGGATGCTACAAATATTCCGAAAAAAGCTATACTTACTGAAAAAAATACATTTGTCAAAAATTCATACCAGTCCACGAAATGGTCCGAATTTGGATGTAAAAGATTTTTCGATGGAGCCAACCATTTCGATAATAGATCAAAATAGATTTCCCCTTGACCAAAAGCAATTCCTATGAATCCAACAAACAGAGTAAATACTACCAATATAAGCAAAGGAAATAACATAGTATTGTCCGATTCGTGGGGATACATAGAAGTATATTTTTTCAAAAAACGAGTAGTAAAGTATCGCATCCGATTTATTACATTCCCATCAAATTGATATGTATTTTTAGGAAAAAAATAAGCGCTTTCATTATTATTCATTGTCGTTGAGAAAAGTAAATTTATGTTGATCGTCTTAGGTACTTCTTTTCCCCATAAAGATATTGAATAAAATGAGTTATTTTGAGTTCCACTATAATTTTGAAAATTAACATGTAAATACCCTTCAAAGGTAAGCAAATACACCCGAAACATATAAAATGCGGTTAGTCCTGCTGTAAAATAAGCTATTACTGCAAAAATGGGCGAATACAACCAACTTTCACTAAGAATTTCATCTTTGGACCAAAAACAAGCAAGAGGTGGAATACCACAAAGAGAAAGTGTACCTAATAAAAACGTAGTTCTTGTAATTGGAACATATCTTGTTAAACCGCCCATAAGAACCATATTCTGACTTTTATCGGGTGAATATCCAACAAGTGGTTCCATTGAATGAATAATGGATCCGGATCCCAAAAACAATAATGCTTTAGAATAGGCATGAGTGATCAAATGAAATAAAGCAGCTCGATAAGAACCTAGCCCTAGGGCTAACATAATATAACCCAATTGAGACATTGTAGAATAGGCTAAACTTCTTTTAATATCTCTTTGAGCAAGAGCAAAAGTAGCTCCTAATAATAGTGTTATTACACCTATCAAAGAAATGATATTCATTATGTAAGGTATGCTTGTGAAAAGAGGAAGAAGCCGAGCCACAAGAAAAATTCCCGCCGCTACCATAGTAGCAGCATGTATAAGAGCCGAAATAGGAGTGGGTCCCTCCATGGCATCAGGTAACCATATGTGAAGAGGAAATTGTGCGGATTTTGCAACTGCACCAAGGAATAATAGGAAGGCACACAGAGTAGCAAATAAAGAATTAACCTCATTACTATAAATCAACTTATTAAATGTTTCGAACAAATCCCGAAATTCAAAACTTCCTGCTATCCAATAAAAACCTAGGATTCCCAATAACAAACCAAAATCCCCTACACGATTGGTTACAAAAGCTTTTTGGCAAGCGCTTGCTGCAATTGGTCGTGTAAACCAAAAACCTATCAATAAATACGAACACATTCCTACCAATTCCCAAAAAATATAAATTTGTATCAAATTTGAACTAGTAACTAATCCCAACATCGAAGCATTGAAAAAACTCATATAAGCAAAAAATCTCAAATATCCTTGATCATGAGACATATAATTGTCACTATAAATAAGAACCAAAATTCCAACAGTAGTGATTAATATTAACATTATAGAAGTAAGCGGATCAATAAAGTATCCGAACTCCAAGGAAAAATCATTATTGATGGTCCAAGACCATAGATATTGATAAATAAGACTTCCGTTTATTTGTTGAATAGACAAATTGACCGAAAAAACCATAGCTATGCTTAGCAGTAAAATACTAGGAAAAGCCCACATACGACGAATATTTTTTGTTGCCGTTGGAACAAGTAAAAGTCCAAATCCTATTGACATAGTAACAGGGAGTGGAAGAAAAGGTATTATCCATGCATATTGATATGTATGTTCCATAAGAAAGCAATTTTAATTTTTTTTTTTCTTATTAATTTAATTGTAATTGTTTCCGATTCACCAACTCTTATCTATTTCTATTTCGGAAAGAACAAGAAATAAAAGAAATCAGCAAAAAAATTATGAAAAACTCAAAGAATTTAATTCTTAATTGATCTGATTTTTCCCATATATTATTAAATATTCCCATATATTATTAAATAATTCAAAAAGCTCCAATTTGTTTGATCAAATGATATGATCAAATGACTAGGTAAAAAAAGCGATTACCCGGTTATTCACTAAAGAAAGATAAATTTTTATTAAATTTAAATTAAGATCCAAAAAATATAAAATTTTTAATTATTCTACCGTTTTGGTGATTTATAACCATATAGTATAGTAAAAAAAAGTTCCACCAACACAAAATAAAGCACTTGGTTCAGATATGGATCTAGTATCTGCTAATAACAGAATTCAATAAAAAGGAACTTTATTATCTATTATAGTTTATAGTTAAAATTATAGTTAAAATAATTAAAGTAATTATCTAATTCACTGTGGAACTGATTGATTGAATTCCAATTCAATAGGAAAACTTATGCTTATTGTAAATGGAATCCTACAATATTTGTTATTTGGCATAGAACTGAAATAGTGAAATAGGATATTACTAGATATTATTAAAATTAATTACTTTTACCTGGTAATGCCCGTTTGTTTAAGAGACTAACTATAGTAGTTTTATATTTATATTATGAATAGGCACTCCGAAATTGATCAATTAAATTCATAGAAAAAAAAAATGGAAATCATTTTAAATTATATAAGGAGATGGGGAAAGAGGCTTAATACTTTTTATTTATTAAATAAATGTATTATAAAAATAACAGACTAAAATCAAATATGAGTTAGTTGGAAACTTTTTTGTTCTTTTTGAATGGCAATCAACTTCTTTTTAGTGATAATTGATACCGTAAACACAGATTCAGATGGGACTATAAAATAAATAAACAATCAATACTAGCCCTTTCTTGATTTGAAGATTGTATTTGTACGTAATAGAGATACGAAAAAAAAAGCATAAAATAAACTAGAACTAGAATAAGAAAAGATTTTTATCAAAAGAAATTTTCTTTTCTAGTACAAAGACTGCATGGGATGTGCACAAAACAAATCAATAATATATTTTTTGTTTGTTATGTTAGGTAAGAAACTCTTTTTTTTTTATGTTATGCAAAATTTTTATCTATGTAATAAGTTAAGTAAAGTATAGATAATAAATAATGAAAAAGGACCGATCCTTTTTGAACAATACATGTCTTTCACATCCAATGAAAAAAAAATGACTAATTCCTTATTTTTGAATGGCAGTTCCAAAAAAACGTACTTCTATGTCAAAAAAACGTATTCGTAAAAGTATTTGGAAGAAAAAAGGATATTTGGCTGCGCTAAAGGCTTTTTCTTTAGCTAAATCAGTATCCACAGGATATTCAAAAAGTTTTTTTGTGCGACAAACAAGTAATAAGGCTTTGGACTAATCTGAATTGACATAGTTCAAATAATTAATAATTAAAGCTTTTATTTATTTTATAAAATGAATGGAATGGGTCGCATTAAATTAATTTGTGTTTTGTTTTAAATTCTTCAATATGAGCTAGAACTAACTGTTGTGATATGTAGAAGAAGATTTTCTCTGTTTATTATAACTAGGCTGGCTTTAACTATTATTATTTTTCTATTTTTTCTTTTAATTTAAATTAAAAGAAAAAATAGAAAAATAATATACGAAGTTTCGTTTTTTTTTTCATTATACTATAATTTAATTTCCCGAGATGGTAATTTTGACTTACGACACTAACTTTTTACAAAAAGTGCATTTATTTGAAAATATAAACCTTTTTGTGAAAAGTAAATTACAATAGAGATTGCAACTCTTTTTTGTTATATGTCTAGTCCATGATTTGTTTGGTAAATCCTCCCATATATGTTATACACAACAAGGAATACAATTAGTAATACAATTTAATGATACCGAGTTACGTAATATGTAAATAAAAAAAAATAATAATTAATTTCAATTTAAACAATACAATATTACATTAAATCCTTGAGTCTCGACGATTCAAGATGAATGAGCTATTATTATTTCAAGCAAGCCGCCATGGTGAAATCGGTAGACACGCTGCTCTTAGGAAGCAGTGCTAGAGCATCTCGGTTCGAGTCCGAGTGGCGGCATCCTCTAAAAATAACATTATAAATCCTATAATTTATTTAATTCCATATTTGAATTCTGTATGTAATTGGACTCCTTCTTTTATGATATTTGTAACTTTAGAACATATATTAAATCATATCTCTTTTTCGATCATTTCAATTGTAATTACGATTCATTTGATGACCTTTTTCGTCCACGAAATCGTGGGATTATGTGATTCGTCGGAAAAGGGGATGATAGCTACTTTTTTGTCGATAACAGGATTATTAGTTATTCGTTGGATTTATTCGGGACATTTCCCATTAAGTAATTTATACGAATCATTAATGTTCCTTTCGTGGAGTTTCGCTATAATTCATATGATTCCATATTTTAGGAATCATAAAAATAAAAACGATTTAAGCGCAATAACCACACCAAGTGCTATTTTTACTCAAGGCTTCGCTACTTCGGGTCTTTCAACTGAAATGCATCAATCCGCCATATTAGTACCTGCTCTACGGTCCCATTGGTTAATGATGCATGTAAGTATGATGTTATTGAGTTATGCAGCTCTCTTAGTTGGATCCTTATTTTCAATTGCTCTTCTAGTCATTACATTTCAAAAAAATATCGAAAGTTTTGGTAAAAACAAGAATTTTTTAATTAGGTCATTTTTCTTTAGTGAGATCGAATGCTTGAATGAAAACAGAAATATTTTACAAAATACTTCTTTTTCTTCTTTTAAAAATTATTACAAATATCAATTGGTACAAAGATTGGATTATTGGAGTTCTCGTGTCATTAGTCTAGGGTTTACTTTTTTAACTATGGGCATTCTCTCTGGAGCAGTATGGGCTAATGAAGCATGGGGATCCTATTGGAATTGGGACCCTAAAGAAACTTGGGCATTTATTACTTGGACCATATACGCGATTTATTCACATACTAGAACAACCAAAAGTGGGCAAGGTACGAATTCGGCAATTGTGGCTTCTATAGGATTTCTGATAATTTGGATATGCTATTTTGGGGTTAATCTATTAGGAATAGGACTGCATAGTTATGGTTCATTCATATTAACTTAGATACTAATTTATTAATTTAGATACTAATTTAGTTTAGCATCTAATTGTAATTGAATAAACTTATTGAAGAATAAATAAAAAAAATCGTCCCACAGATAAAGAAAAAGAAAGTTTGTGTAAGTTTTTTTGAGAACCGCTTGACTTTTTGAGTCAAACGGTTCTCAAAAAAACTTGAGATGTAATGCATCCCATTACAATTCCAATTCACTTCCCATAATGATAATTTTCTGTTTTATTCATGAAGACTATCTATCATAATAATTAGATAGAATAGCTTGTACCTTGTCAACTGATAATGAAATAACCAAATCGGGATAAATACCAATCGCTATTACGGGTAAAAAGATACAGATCGAAACAAATAGTTCTCGTGGTCCAGAATCCACAAAAAAAGAGTTTGGAAGATTGAATAACTTGTATCCATAGAACATCTGGCGTGACATAGATAATGAATAAATAGGAGTTAATATCATCCCAATTGCCATTACAAAAGTAATTAGTATTTTTGGTATTAAAAGATATTTTGGACTGGTAATTATTCCAAAAAATACTACTGATTCCGCAACAAAACCACTCATTCCGGGCAATGCAAGAGAAGCCATTGAGAAACTACTGAACATAGTAAAGATTTTTGGCATTGGAATGGATATCCCTCCCATTTCGTCAAGATAAACAAGACGTATTCTATCACAACTTGTTCCCCCCAAGAAAAAAAGGGCAGCACCAATAAATCCATGAGAGAGTAATTGTAAAATAGCTCCATTAAGTCCTGTGTTGGTTATTGAACCAATTCCTATAATTGTGAAACCCATGTGAGATATGGAAGAATAGGCTATTCTCTTTTTTAAATTGCGTTGACCGAGAGAGGCTGAAGCGGCATAAATTATTTGTATTGTTCCCACTATTACTAACCATGGGGAAAATATGGAATGAGCATGGGATAAAAATTCCATATTAATCCGAATCAATCCATATGCTCCCATTTTTAATAAGATTCCGGCTAGAAGCATACATGTACTGTAATGTGCTTCCCCATGGGTATCTGGTAACCATGTATGTAGGGGTATAATCGGCGACTTGACAGCATAAGCAATAAGAAAGCCAAAATATAATATTATTTCCAATGCTACAGGATACGATTGATTAGCTAATGTTTCAAAATTTAATGTTGGTTCATTGGAACCATATAAACCCATACCGAGAACTCCTATTAAAAGAAAAATGGAACCCCCGGCAGTGTATAAAATAAACTTTGTAGCCGAGTACAGACGTTTTTTCCCCCCCCACGTGGATAAAAGCAAATAAACAGGAATTAATTCTAATTCCCACATGATAAAAAAAAGTAAAAGGTCTCGAGAAGAAAATGATCCTATTTGACCACTGTACATTGCTAACATCAGAAAATGAAACAATCGCGAATCTCGAGTAACTGGCCAAGCCGCTAAAGTAGCTAAAGTAGTGATAAATCCTGTCAATAAAATAGGTCCTATTGAAAGTCCATCGATCCCCAGTCTCCAGTGAAAATCAAAAATATTTATCCATTTAAAATCCTCTTCTAATTGGATTAACGGATCGTCCAACTGAAAATGATAACAGAATGCATAGGTCGTTATAAGAAGTTCCAATAAACATATACCCATAGTATACCATCGAACTACCTTATTTCCCCTATGCGGGAGAAAAAAAATGGAAGAGCCCGCGAATATAGGAAAAACAACAATTATTGTTAACCAAGGAAAATAACTCGTGGTAAAGACAAGATACGCTTTGACCACAAAAACCCGTACTCAATATCAATAAAATAAATTTTTATTTAATTCTGAGCACGGGTTTTTGTCAGTAAAGAGGAATCAAATGATTCAAGTGGATTTTTTTATAACGTATCAATAAGCTAGGGCCATACTGCGAGTTGTCTCATGCCATAAATAAACACGGACACTCAAAAAATCTGTTGGACAGGCGGATTCACATCTCTTACAACCTACACAGTCCTCGGTTCTTGGAGCGGAGGCAATTTGCTTAGCTTTACATCCCGGCCAAGGTATCATTTCCAAAACATCCGTAGGGCAGGCCCGTACACATTGAGTACACCCTATACATGTATCATAAATCTTTACTGAATGTGACATTGGATCTATAAGCTTCAGTTTTGAACATAAAAATTTTCGATCTGGTTCTGGTAAAATAAATAATAAATAAATCCATATATTGTAGACACCAGACGAATCAGTGGTTTATCAGAATTTTTTTAGAATCTATATACTTCTGGATCTGTTCATGAGAAGAGGGCCGAGAGACTTTGATTTCTATTTCACCAAACATAATGATATGAATTGTCCATATTACATGCTAATACTAACTAGTACTAATAAAATAAAACTATAAAAACCGGCGAATATAACTGATAAAATAAAAAATATTAATATTAATATAAAATAAAAAATATTAATATTAATTATGTTAGTACTAATTAATCATATTTTATAATAAACTATAAAATTATGAGCATAATCATAATATTATGAACTATATAATATTATATATGAACTATAAACTATATAACATTATAAAAATGTAATATTATAAAACTATAACTATATATATAATATTATACATATTATGTTATGTATATTATATATAATTATAGATTAGGTAAAGCTTTGTGATAAGGCATATCTAATATTTTTTTTTTTATTTTTTTTTTTTCATTTCAAATTCAGTTAAGTTAGTAGTTAGTATATATATATATTATATATTATTTGCTATTCAGTCAGTTTAAAATATTATTCATTATTCAGTTTATTTATTATCTATTATTATATCATACTTAGTAATATTACACATATATATATTATATAATTATACAATACATGATAAATATATGGTTTGTTTGTATATATGCATTTTTTTATTATCTTGGCATACATATATTATCTTGGCATATATAATTAGTATATGGTATGTGTTTCAATTTTATTTATTTTATTCTATTATTAAATATTAAATTATATAATTATATTTATATATATATTTATATAATAATTATATTTATATAAATTATATTTATATATGAATATGATTATTTATTACAATTTAATTATATCATTAGGACTATTTATTCAACAAATTTGATTGATTAATACGCGTTGATTTTCTGTTACGATAGATCGACGAAACAATAGCTAGACCAATAGCGGCTTCAGCCGCTGCAATAGCTATAACAAAGATCGAAAAAATGTCTCCTTTTAATTGTCGATTATCAAATAAATCAGAAAATGTGACAAGATTAATATTAACCGAATTTAGTATAAGTTCAAGACACATAAGTGCTCTAACCATGCTTCGACTTGTGATCAGTCCATAAATACCGATAGAAAATAAATATGCACTCAAAAAAAGTACATGCTCAAACATCATTGACAAACTCCTTATCAATCTCAATTGATTTCAACAAACAATTCAACTGCTTTAAGTTTTTTCTAAACTAAAATAATAATTTCATAAAGTCATAATTCCAGGACAAAATCTAGGACAAAAGAAAGCGTTCACGATAGAAAAGATAGAAAAGGGTAGAATCAAATACCTTAGAATACTTTTTATATGTGGTGGGTCTCTTAGATTAATATCATTCATATATATATGAACTATAAATATTACATATGAACTATAAATATCAAAATATATTTGAAGGGAAATAAATGTCCTAACGATAACACATGACAAAAAGGCCTATTTTGAGGAGTGTTAATCTTAAGTATTTTATTAATATTAAGTATTTAGTATTTATAAGTAAGTATTTAATTTATAAGTATTTAGTAATTAAGTAATTATTAATTAAAGAATACTAATTTAAATAATACTAATACTAATTAAATAATACTAATTAAGTATTTACTAATTATATAATACTTAATACTATAATCATTTTTATTATTGACGAGCCGTAGTAATTGCACCTATCAAGGCAACTAAAAGAATTATAGAAATGAGTTCAAATGGAAGAAAAAAATCTGTTGATAAATGAATCCCAATTTGTTGAACATTACTTATAAGGTCCTGCTCTATAATGTGGTTTGATTTTGTAGTCCAAATAATCCCATACCATGATGTATCTGGGATAGTAGTAATTAGTGAAAAAAAAATACTTGTACAAACCAGCGAAGTAACCCCATCTCCCACGGTCCAAAGAAAGAAATCGTTGGAATATTCTGAACCCTTCATAAACATCACAGCAAATATGATTAAGACATTTATAGCTCCCACATAAATAAGGAGCTGTGCAGCAGCTACAAAATAGGAGTTCAATAGAATATAGAATAAGGATACACAAACAAGAACCAATCCCAAAGAAAAGGCAGAATAAATGGGATTGGTAAATAAAACTACTCCTAGGCCTCCTAATATAAGAGCTGATCCCAGAAATACTACAAGAATATCATGTATTGGTCCAGTTAAATCCATTATGTATAATGTATAAAATTAAGTTGAAATTTTTTATGACCCTTTTGAATAATCCAGAAAAAAAAAGTTACCCTTTTTTTTTCTTCTTGTATATGCTATATCCCTAATTGAATTAAATCTTAATGTAGTGTGAATTTATGTAGTGGATTAATGTAGATATATTTATATTATATTTATTTATTTAATTTATATTATTATTTATTATTAATTTATATTTATATATATTTATAATTTATAATATATTTATAATTTATATTTATTTATATTTAATTTATTATATTTTAATTATATAATTTATATAATATTTATTTTTTTATTTTAATTATTTTAATTATATAATATTTATTTATTTTTTTATTTTAATTACTTTAATTATATAATATTCATTTATTATTATTTAATTATATTATAATTTTTATTATTATTTAATTATAATTTATTTATTCATTAATTTATTTAAATATATTAAATATTAAATTAAAATTATATTAATATTAATTTATATTAATGTATATTAAATTATATATAATAGTAAATTATATATAATAGTTTATAGTATATTTATATTAAATTATATTTATATTAATAGTATATTAAATTATATAATATATTATAATATATTAAATTATATAATATATTATAATTATATAATATAAATTATATAATATATAATTATATAATAAATATATGATATATTATATATAAATATATATAAACATACATATATATAAACATATATAAACATACATATATATAAACATATATATAAATGAAATAAATATATCAAATATATATATCAAATCAATAATATATATAATATATATTATATCAAATAATATATATTATATCAAAATCAAAAAAGGATCTTACTAATTTGTAACTGTCCTTGAATGAGGGGGTTTATCCTTGTCTATTTTGTTGATTTGAGTTGAATTCATAACTGTTTGAATTGTGTAATCTTCAATTATTGATATTGGTAACCGACCCAATGCAATTTGATTATAATTCAATTCGTGGCGATCATAAGCAGAAAGTTCATATTCTTCAGTCATTGATAAACAGTTTGTTGGACAATACTCAACACAGTTACCACAAAAAATACAGACCCCAAAATCAATACTATAATTAAGCAATTGTTTCTTTTTAATATCTGCTTCCAATCTCCAATCTACAACGGGTAGATCTATAGGGCATACACGAACACATACTTCACAAGCAATACATTTATCGAATTCAAAATGGATTCGACCCCGGAAACGCTCCGATGTGATTGATTTTTCATAAGGATATTGAATAGTTACGGGTAAACGATTTGCATGAGATAAGGTAATTATAAAACCTTGACCAATATACCTTGCAGCTCGTACTGTTTGTTGACCATAATTCATGAATCCAGTCAGCATAGGAAACATATCGTATATATCAATGAAATAAAGAAATTAAAATTTCTTTCTCTTGTTTGATTGAAGAGGTTATGAATCTAGAATAGCGTTATTGCATTCTGTTATTTATAGTGAAACAAGTTGGAAAGAAGTTGTCAATAATAGATTACCTAGAGAAATAGGTAAAAGAAATTTCCATCCAAGATTTAATAGTTGGTCCATTCTCATCCTAGGCAAAGTCCATCTTGTTGTGATAGGAATAAACAGGAACAGATAGACTTTAGCTAATGTAATGAAGATACCAATTGTCATTCCAAGGATCCCCCCCATTTTATTTATTCCAAAAAATGCAGGAATAAATATGTACGGAAGAGATAAATTCCACCCCCCTAAGTAAAGAACTGTTACAAATAATGAAGAAACTAATAAATTTAGATAAGAAGCGACGTAAAACAAACCGTATTTGATACCTGAATATTCGGTTTGATAACCTGCTACTAATTCCTCCTCTGCTTCTGGTAAGTCAAAAGGTAATCTCTCACATTCTGCTAGAGAAGAAATTAAAAAAACTATAAATCCTATAGGCTGACGCCACAGATTCCACCCCCAAAAACCATATTTTGACTGTGCCTCAACTATATCAACTGTACTTGAACTATTAGATAATTATAGTCGGCGATAACATCACAGTTTCCGTCGCTATTCCAGAACCGTACATGAAACCTCAGTTTCATACGGCTCCTCTACGGCCACAAACAAATATAAGGACTAGTTCGGTATTAACATTAATTATCTATTTGGGATAAATAGAATAAAGATAGATTGGAGAGAGAGTCCAAAACGAGACCGAGGTAATTCTGTTTGCTAGAAAAAAGCGCTTTTGAATTAATCTCATTCTCTTAAAAAGAAATTTTTTTTGTTCAGTAATAATTTATTACTTCAATAATAAAATACTCATTTTTGTAAATAGAAATAAACAGTTCGCCCCATCTTTTTTTTATTAGATTACGAAAAAGAAAGAATTAGCCACTAATTCATGAATTTTTGTAAGAATTGCATATGCACGGATACAGTAAAGAAAGAATAACTAAAAAAAATTTATTATTCAGTTATTTTCCCATTCCATATATTGATATTGCATTCTGTTTCTTTTGTTCCTGTTCTTGTTTCTCAGAAGAGAGAGGGGGTACTCTGAAAAAGAGGATTAATTCGTTCTTGATAGTCGTTTCTTTAATCAGTGAATAGGAGCATACTCTAGATTGGAATCCTATAAGGAAGTACTGCTTTATCATTTCTACCAACTTAAAGCCCTTATTTTGATTCATTTTATGCGTAAATGCCTCTTTTGAGACTTTACATTATCTCTATTACTAATCTTTTGTGTATCTTGGTGTTCCTACTTGTCTACTCATTTTGATCGATCTCCCATATGGTAATACGTACAAGACTATAGTTGAAACTCCATACAGTTGATCCTTTGTACCCGCTTCAAGACATGAAGACTAATCAAACAATTTCAATCTTGGGGTAAACGGTTTACACTGCTTATGTTTACTTCCACTTTACTCTTGTACATAGGGAATGAGAATGAATTTTCTTACTGCGAATTTATAAGCTGTTTTGTTTCACTCATATGACTATCTAGTTTAACCCATTGACCTAAATCTGAATGATGAATAAAAAAATAACTATATCTATTCAACACATTTAATCCATTTCCTAAAAATAAAGAAAAGTTCATGTTCTAACGAATCACACGTAGAGATATTGATAACACACATGGAGTTAATGGTATTTCATAACTAATGGATTGAGCAGCAGCTCGTAAACCACCTGAAAAAGAATATTTATTATTCGACCCATATCCTGACATAAGAAGTCCAATAGGAGCAATACTTGAAATGGCAATCCATAAGAAAACACCTATACTGAGATCGGCTAGAACAAGGTGATACCCAAAAGGAATTACTAAATAACTTAGTAAAATGGATACGACCGCTATTGTTGGCCCGGTACTGAACAAACGACTATCCCCTCTAGACGGTAGGAGGTCCTCTTTTAAAAGTAGCTTGGTACCATCCGCTAAAGCTTGAAGAATTCCTAACGGACCGGCATATTCAGGTCCAATACGTTGTTGTATCCCTGCAGATATTTCTCTTTCTAACCACACAATTACTAGTACACCCATTATGATTCCAAATATCAGGATAAAAATAGGGACAAAGAGCCATATAAGTTCATAAACCTCTTTTAAGAATTCCGATCCAGAAAAAGAATTGATAGTTTGTACTTCTGTTATATCAATTATCATTTCAACGATCAACTTCTCCCATAATAATATCTACACTACCTAGTATCGTCATGATATCAGCCAATTTCATTCTTTTAACTAGCTGAGGCAAAATTTGCAAATTGATGAAACCCGGCGGACGAATTTTCCATCTCCAGGGGAAAACACTCTGATCTCCTATAAGAAAAATGCCTAATTCCCCTTTTGGGGCTTCTACTCTGACGTAAAGTTCTTGTTTTGACAATTCAAAATTGGGTGAAGGTTTTTTACTAATGAATCTATATTCAAAATAATTCCATTCGGAATCTTTTGCTCTATCAAAGCGTCGGACTTCTAAATTTTCATAGGGTCCCCCCGGAATTCCTTCTAGAGCCTGTTGAATAATTTTTATGGATTCCGTCATTTCACCAATTCGTACTAAATAACGAGCTAATGAGTCTCCTTCTTTTTGCCATTGGATTTCCCAATCGAATTCATTGTAACACTCATATTGATCAACTTTACGAAGATCCCATTGGATTCCGGAAGCTCGTAACATTGGTCCCGATAAGCCCCAATTTATTGCTTCCTCTCCCCCAATAATGCCTACTCCCTCAACTCTTTCCAAAAAAATGGGATTTAGCGTAATAAGTTTTTGATATTCGTCAACTCCTGTTAAAAAATAATCGCAAAAATCCAAACATTTATCTATCCAGCCATGAGGTAAATCAGCAGCTACTCCTCCGATACGGAAATAATTATGCATCATTCGCATACCTGTGGCAGCTTCAAATAGATCATATATCAATTCCCTCTCTCTGAAAATATAGAAAAAGGGAGTCTGTGCACCAATATCCGCCATAAAAGGACCAAGCCATAACAAATGAGAAGCTATACGACTCAGCTCTAGCATAATTACTCTGATATAGCTGGCTCTTTGAGGTACTTGAATATTTCCCAATTGTTCTGGTGCATTTACTGTTATTGCTTCTGTGAACATAGTAGCTAGATAATCCCAACGCGTTACATAAGGTAAATATTGTACAATTGTTCGGTTTTCCGCAATTTTTTCCATCCCTCTGTGTAAATAACCTAGTATGGGTTCACAGTCAATAACATCTTCACCATCAAGAGTAACGATCAGTCGAAGAACACCATGCATGGATGGGTGGTGAGGACCCATATTGACTATCATAAGATTTTTTCTTGTAGCCTGTACAGTCATATCTTTTTTCCCCAATTCATTATTCTATGAATTTTTCAAAATGAGGTTCGGTCAAAATCAAACAAAATATGAAAATCTAAAAAAAATGGTTCAAACGAATCTTTGAATTAATGAGTTTTTGTTGAATTAACGAGTTTTTGGCTCTCGAATATCCAACTGATCAATTAAATTCTTATAACGTACTCTATTTTTCTTTGACAAATACGCCAACAGGCGTTGACGTTTTCCCAGAATTATTTGTAAACCCCTCTGGGATAAAAAATCTTTTTTATGCAATTTCAAATGTGAAGTAAGTCTCCGTATCTTATTGGTGAAACTGAATACTTGAAATTCGACAGACCCCTTATTTGCTTCTTTTTCTTCTTGTTCTTGTGAAATAATCGAGATAAATGAATTTTTGACCATAATCTTACCCTTTTTTTTTTTTTTTATTTTACTGATCAGAAATAATAATGTTGGTCATTTTTTGGTAGACACAAAAATGGTTTCCTCTTACTCTTGTATATACGATACTTTTTTTTCTATCCAAATCAAATTTGAATTATTTATTTATTAATTTGATTTGGATAGAAAGGTGTAATATATTTCTGCACTCACCAAAGGGAATGATTTCTTTGTATCGTATGTATTGTACCTAAGAAGATTTTGCCGATTCATTTCTAGATTTAGTTGATAAGCCATTAAATTCAGTATCATGTATCATAATATAACACAACATATATGTATACCTTTCGGCCTTCGTATATCAAATGTCTCGCTCACGCACTACACACTACACATGATTATATATATGACTTTGACATATTTGACATAATATATTACGTAACATAATAACATAATATTAATAAATTATATTAAAATAAAATATAAAATATTAAATTATATATATAAGTTATTAAGTTAATATAATATTATATATTATATTATTTATATATTATTTATTATTTATATATATTATATAATTTATAATTTATATATAAATTAATATATATAATTCATTATTATACTAATATTATTATACTATTTATATATAAATTAATATATATAATTCATTATTATACTAATATTATTATACTAATTAATAATTTAATGAATTTTAATACTATTTATTTTAATACTAAAAATTGGATTTCAATATTATACACCTATATACTGATATAATTTAATTACTAATATATTCTAATGACTTTAAGTATTATTTCTAATGACTTAAAGTCATTTCACCAATATCCAAACTAATACTACCAATATCCAAACTAATACTACCAATATACAATTTATATATATATATATTATATAAATATTAATATTTATATAAATATTAATATATCTATATTAATTATATATTTATATCTACATATATCTATATATATAGATATATGTAGATAGAGAATTTTTTTAATCATATATTTTTATTAAGTATATATTTAAGTTAAAGTCTAAAAGTCATTTCACCAATATCCAAACTAATACTACCAATATCCAAACTAATACTACCAATATCCAAACTAATACTACCAATATCCAAACTAATACTACCAATATACAATTTATATATATATATTATATAAATATTAATATATCTATATTAATTATATATTTATATCTACATATATCTATATATATAGATATATGTAGATAGAGAATTTTTTTAATCATATATTTTTATTAAGTATATATTTAAGTTAAAGTCTAAAAGTCTATATTTACATATTTACATTTTTTATTTATATTTTTTTATTTATTATATTTTTTTATTTATATTTTTTTTTATATTATATATATCATTTTATTTATATTTTTTTTTATATTATATATATCATTTTATTTATATTTTTTTTTATATTATATATATCATTTTATTTATATTTTTATTTATATTATATATATCATTTTATTTATATTTTTTTTTATATTATATATATCATTTTATTTATATTTTTATTTATATTATATATATATTTATATATATAGATATATGTAGATAGAGAATTTTTTTAATCATATATTTTTATTAAGTATATATTTAAGTTAAAGTCTATATTTACATTTACCATTTTACATTTACCATTATTTTTTATTTGATTTTTTGTGTATTTAAATAGTATATTTAAAATATACTATTTAAATATATTATCAATTAATTCTGAAGTGTATTGTGGATACATCTGTATTCTTAACATACTGAAACGACTACCATTATTGGTATCAAACCAATACCGATTCATACAAGCTAAATCTTCTAATCGATAATTGGGCCAAAGAAATAATTTTAATTTAATTAATTTGTTTTTATTTGCATTTGTGTTAAAATGCTTGTCCTTTTTCAAAAACTGTCCACAGTTTCTTATGTTGTTTTCATTGAAAAATATTAGATTTCTATCTACATCTACAACATTCCTCTTCCAGGAATTGAAATAAATCAGGATTCTCAACTCTCTACGACGTCTAGTAGATAGAATATTTTCAGGAACAAATAAATCATAATTATTTTTATCTTCACTCACAAGCATAGTGCTATGTTGTGAAATGGATTTCTCAAAAGGACTCTCATCAAGATATTTTTCTTTTATATATCTTTTATCAGTTTGTTGTTTACTCTTATTGATCAATGAAATACCTATGGTTTGATATATAATAAATTCTTCATCCCATTTTTGAGAGAGACGAACTGGTTCAATGATAAATATTCCCCTTTTTATCAATTCTGTAAGAGATAGATCTTCTTGAATCAACATTACATCTAGACGCATCTCTCTTCTTCGAATTGAGGATATAGCCATTTTCCTTATATTTATAAGTCTAAGTAGTAAACAATATATCTTGATATTGTTGATCATTCCTTGATTCAAAGAATCATCCCATCTTAATTGAAAAATGAAATATCTTTTCAGTAATAAATCTAGTTCTGCTTCCTTCTTACTCTTGAATTGTTTTTTCTTTCCACGTTTTTTAATGGTTGATTCTGTGTCATTTTTTTCAACATCTTCTTTTTTCTTTTGTTTTTGTGTATCTTGTTGTATATCTAATCCAAGATCTCTTTGATTTTGTTTTTTTTCTTGTTGGTTCCGATTTTCTAATTCAAGATATTCTTCTTTATTAGATCGTAGATTAAGATCCTTTTTTTGATTTCTGTTGATGTTCTCATTTTGACTAATATTCTTATCTCTATGAATGTTTAAAAGAAGAAATTGAATTGGTATAATCCATGGTTTAAGCTTATATGCATCATAAAGTAGTCCAAATTCTGAGAAGAACCAAGATTCCAGATTTGATATAGGACGATATAGCCTTTCTTTATTCATTCCCATCCAATCAAAAAGTTTTTTTCTTTTATTAAATGGTTTTGTTTTTTGATGAATCGTGAGAGGATAAATATTTTTGTTATAAATTTTTTGATAATTATTAGTTCCAGCTTTAGTATTTTTATTAATCTTGGTACCAATATGCATATTAGTCCAGGCATCAATATCGATATTTTTTCTAAAACAAAACCGGAGAATTCTACAATCAAAGTATTTTCTATCTAGATTTTTTTCTCCATATAGACTAGATTCTTCTCCTAGATAATCACTAATATCTATATCTACTAGTACATAAAATGATTCGGGTTTCTGTGTTTTCTGTGTATTGAAATTATATGGAATTTTTTGGTCTCTGTTTACTTGTGATGGCGATGCATAAATATATGAGTCCCCTCCATTCTCATAATTCACATATTTATGTGCTAGAAGATCATATTTGTAGTTTTTTTTTAATTTTTCTTTTTGTCCTGTCCATGAGTCTATTCCGTAATAATTTTGTTTCACGTAATGAATTAATTGGTTTTTTTTATATGAATCAAATATTATTGAGTTTTCTTTTTGAGTTGTACAACGTTGATTGACTCTATTTCTCCATTTTTGTGGTACTAATTGAGACCATTGAGATTGAGATAAATTGTATTGATAATGATTCTTTAACCAGTTTTTCCATTTATTCATTCCAGACTTATAAGCTTTCTTATGCTTTGGTTTGGAATCAAATAGGCCTCGTGTCCCACAAAAATCTTTGATTCTATCTTTAAGAAAAAGACGGATTCCGTGATATTGAAGTACAGATTTCAAGTAATCTTTGTTATTAACTTGAGCTTGTGATAATGTATAAAATACATATGCTTGTGACAAAAAGGATAAGTCATAATAAATGTTTGAATTCTTATTATTATTAATATTAGAAATCGACTTTTTCATTGTCGAAATAAAATGAATTGTATTTTTATTTGTTTGATCAATCCCTTTTTGATTTGTTTCATCGTGGTAAAAGAATTTATTGCTCATTTTTTTTGTTGATTCAAGGAAAAGTTGTGCATTGGTCCTAAGAATGTTAATGGTACATAGAAGGATATCGCTGTATATTTTTTCAATGAAATATTTGAGAAAGTAGTATAATTTACGTATTAATCGGGTACTCTTTCTTTTGAATATTTGCCAAATATGTTTTTGCAATTCTGAATTTTTATCAGCAGAATTTGTCTTGTTAGGGCTAATACTTATATCTAGAGTTAGCATTATTTTTTTCTTGTCTTTTGTGATTTGTTCTATTTGATTCCTGATTGTGGTTGTCCTATCAGTAAGATCTTTTATTTTTATTTCTATAAGTGAATGTTTTGTCCAATTCGTGGATCGAATTCGAATGGTTGATTCGTCGGTAATCTTATTACTGATTATAGAATCTTTTCTATTTTCGTCCGATTCACCTATTTTTACTTTTCCAAATCCAAATAAAAAAATTGGGTTTCCTTTTTCAAGTTCTTTCATTATTCGTTTTATAACTAGAACTTTTTTGTTAACCCGTTTTATTTTTTCTTTTGAAATCCTTAAAAACCATTTTCTCATTTTTTTAGAAACTCTTAGAACTATAGAAAGAGAAATTGTTTTTTCCACTTTTCTCATTTTTTTTTTTAACTCTTTTAAAATAGGTTCAAAAAAAGAAGGTTGTCTTATAGGAGAACCGAAAGGGAGTTCCGCTTCTCTTCCCCAGACTGTTAAAAAACAAAAATGGTGCTTTTTCCCCCTTTTTTTCATTGTATCCCTATGATGGGATCGTACTTTAGATTTTCGCCATCGTACTTTAGATTTTCGCCAAGGTTTCAGACGGAAAGGAAATATCATTTTTATCTGAATACCATCCGTTAACCAATCTTGTGGAAATTCTGTTTCTGATAATTGAACACCATTATAGGTGCATTTAACATGCATTTCTCTATTCCAACCTTTCCAATCCTCGTACCACTCGGGGAATTGGAATAATAACATACGGCCGACATTTTTAGCTATTATCAACGAAGGCAATACAATGTATTTTCTAAGAATCGATTGGATTACTAACATCAAACTTCTTATTGCTTGAGCAAGCATAACGCTATCCCAAATTTCTGCTATTGCTATACGTTCATTTTCCTCTGTTTCTTCCTCCTCAGAATTAGAATTAAGAATTTGAAATTCCGATTCTCTATCCACCCAATTCCTAAAAATGAGATTCATCATTTCGGAGATGTCAAAAGAGAGAAAAAATGTTTTGTCTATTTGATCCAAAAAAAGTGGCGAATGCACATTTGCTTGAAACATTTCCCAAGTAACTGTTTTACGTCTTTGAGCACGCATGGATCCTTTGATTAGATCCCGACGAAAATCCGATTGTTGTGAGTAACGTATCAAAGACACCTCTTCTGCTTGATCATTATCACTAGTATTACTAATAGTATTGGTAATTTCGTCCTTATCAGTATAAATTACAACACGTTTGGCTTTTCTTGAACGAATTTCATGATCTTCCGTTAATTCTTCTTCATTTTCTTCCTCTTGTTCTTCTAAATCGTCGGTCAAT